AAATAATTTTATTTAAATGAGAGCTGGTGAACTTGCGACACAAATGAATTTGAATCATTAAAAGGAATTAACAATTCCGCTTTCAACCCACTCAACTTACCGCTGTCTTGTAGTATATATCTTATTACCATAAACTGCAACTTTATCAAAACTTTTAGTCAAGACATAACACAGCATTACGCCGGAAGAACGGATTACTCTGATGAGGTAAAATATGGGCTAAATACCTTAATGCTTCCCAAAAAGTAGTATATTAAATACAATTCGCTTACACCGAGTTAAAGGTTTCAAACCCTTTTTGAAGTAAGGTGGCAGAAAAGTGCTTCAGATTTAAGCTCTGACCATGAAGTATTACTTCCCTTTCTAATAACTCAACACTTAATCTCCACTTTTATTACATACTTATTAATTTTACTAGGTGTAGCATTTTTCACCTTATTAGAACGAAAAGCTCTTGGGTATTTTCAAATTCGAAAAGGCCCCAATAAATTAGGGATTATTGGTATTCCCCAACCTCTGGCAGACGCCTTAAAACTTTTTGTCAAAGAATGAATTACTCCGACATCTTCTAACTATCTCCCTTTTATCTTAACCCCGACAATTATACTTATCCTGGCCCTTAGAATATGGCAGCTATTCCCCTCTTTTATGCTGTCCTCTCACCTTACATTAGGAATACTTCTATTTCTATGCATTTCCTCACTAACCGTCTACACGACACTTATAGCAGGCTGAGCATCTAACTCCAAATATGCTTTACTCGGAGCCATCCGAGCAATGGCTCAAACAATCTCTTATGAAGTTACTATAACATTAATTATCATATTCTACTTATTCTTATCCATGCAAATAGATATTGTAACAATTCGTTTAACCAATATATCTATTTGAACAAACACGCTGTTTTTACCTTTAAGAGTTATATGGTTGGCCGTCATCCTCGCAGAAACAAACCGAGCTCCCTTCGACTTCGCAGAAGGGGAATCAGAACTAGTCTCAGGGTTTAATATCGAATACGGAGGAGCTGGGTTTGCTTTTTTATTCATGGCGGAATACAGAAACATTCTGATGATAAGTCTTATAACCTCGTGCCTATTAACAAGTACATTAATTATATCTATCCCAGTAGCTCTCATCTTTTTATGGGCCCGAGCAACCTTACCACGATACCGCTATGATCTCCTCATAGCTATAGCCTGGAAATCGTTCTTACCTCTAAGGCTGTCCATTTTAATGGCCTTAAGGCCACTCCTTTTCCTTCTATAAATGTTGATAGTATATTAAAGTACAGTTGCCTTCCAAGCAGAAAAACCAAAAATGGTCAACATAACTATAATAATATATATGTAATTACACTAATAATTATTTCAGCTTTATGAACATTTGTTATACTTTCAATAACTCTCCCGATACACCCTCTACCATTAGGCCTTATAGTTCTTCTTTTAGCCTTTCTCAACTGCGCTCTTATTGCTACCATTAGACCTTGATACTCCTACATACTCTTCTTTATCTTCATTGGCGGGATATTAGTAATATTTGCTTATATTGCATCACTTTCCCCTAATATAACCTTCTCCACTAACAACCCCTTAATACCTCTTACATTAACTTTTATTTCTCTTTTAAGCTTTAAATCATTAAAACTTACTTCAAACTACCCCACTAACGCAAACATTAATCCTAACATTAAAGACACTACTGAAACCCTAAGATTCCTGTACACACAAAATGGCATTGCCTGTGTCATCATCCTAGCTTCCATACTTTTATTTACGTTAGTAGCGAGGGTCAAAATCTGCAAACCAAAAAGAGGAGCATTACGCCCATATTCTTAATTACTCAATTAAATAATACAAAAATATATTTACTAAAGTAGAAGTATTAACATTAAACCAGCTACCCCTAAAAAAAAGACTAATAAAAATCTAATAGTGTAGGAGATATATTCTTCAACCACAACCACACCTCGCACTCATAATGGGCACTGCCCATGCTGCGTAATTGAGTACAAATACCAAGAATAAAGTCCGCTTAAGAAAGTTATAACCCCTGTCAATAAAGCAAACATAACAGAATACCTCAAAATAGAAATCCCAAGCATTAACTCACCCCACAAATTCAAAGAAGGGGGAGCTGCTATATTAATACCACATATTAAAAACCAACATAAAGCAACCCCAGGAATCAAAACCAACCCACCTTTAACTAAAAATAGACTTCGAGTTCTGTAACATTTGTAAGTTTCACTAGCTAAAAAAAACATTCCAGAGGAACACAAACCATGCGCAACCATTATTAACAAACACCCTAACCACCCCCATTCTGTATTAGAATAAACACCCCCTAATACTAACCTCATATGCCCAACAGACGAATAGGCTACCAAGGACTTTACATCATTTTGGGCAAAACACACCATTCTAGCAATAATTCCACCCACCAACCCGATACAAAAAATGATAGAAATAATTAACCCCCTAAACAACCTTAAACTGTAAAAAACCCGAACCAACCCATAGCCCCCTAACTTAAGCAAAACACCAGCTAAGATTATTGACCCAGCTACCGGTGCCTCTACATGAGCTTTTGGAAGTCATAAATGAAACCCGTAAACCGGCAGCTTTACTAAAAAAGCCAAAGAAGCACATAAAGTCATTAATCACCCCCCCTCAAATCTTAAAAACTTCCATCCCCAAAAAACAGACCCACCCTTTACTAAAACTACAACGATTAAAATCAAAAGAGGAAGAGATGCACTTACTGTATATAATAATATATACTTCCCTGCTTGCAGCCGCTCTGGCTGATAGCCTCAACCCAAAATAATTAACAAAATAGGAATGAGCCTAAACTCAAACATAATGTAGAAGCTAAGTAAAGACCTAACACTAAAACACAACACAAGAACTATAGTCAATACTAAAATACCAAAAACAAACTCGACAGATTTGTTGCCTAACTTTTCCACATCCCGAACTCTTGCTAATATGCTCAAACTAGAAACCAAAATAGTTAAAGATATTAACCTAAAAGAAAAATTGTCTACCACTATTGACTCACCCCAACATCCAGCCAACCCCACAGGGCTATATCATAAACCTATACTAACTAGATATAGCAAAATACACCCCCACAAAACCCTTCACCAAAAAACCCTCTGCCCAAACCTACTTGCCAGTATTATTAAAACTCTAATAACCCCTAACCTAAAAATGACCTAAAACCAACCCGCCCACGTAATCACTTCCGACCCTACGAATTAAAGAAACTAACACACTTAACCCTAATGCCGCCTCACACACCCCAAAAGCTAAAAAAATTAAACAGATACTCCTTAACCACCCCTGAAAATAGGTTAGACTAAAAACTATAGTATAAACCCCTAAAGTAAAAACCTCCATTCTTAGCAAGGCCCCAAAAAGACTCTTTCGCTGAGACACTAAACACACTCCACCTACTAAAACCCCAATAACCCCCACACCCATAACAGGGAAAAACCACACCTACTTCAATAACCTTCTACCAAACCCTCACTTTATAAACTTCTTTTTAAAAACGCCTTTATTTTTACCCCCTCTAGGACTAACAATATATTTCCCTTCAACTAACCACCACATTCTTACTGCAAAAAAAATTAAACAAACCAAGAACACTCTAATTACCATAACCCATGACATAGGACTCAACTGAGGCATAAAGGAATGCCACTAAAGGCAACTTGGGTTTGACAAACTCAAATTATATTTTAACTAATTCCTTTTACCTTTAGGCTTTTTCTTCCTAATGCCCTATAGGGTGATCAGAAGAGTACAAACCAACTAATAAGACAAAAACATATGCCTGTAGAAATCTAACAGCAAACTCAAAAATTACATAACCCCATATTACCAAACTCCCCAGTAGTCTACCAATAAACGAAACCCTGTAAAAAAACTCTACCACATACTCGCCAATAACATGTAATATCAAATGCCCTATTGTAATGTTAGCAGCCAATCGAACACCTAAAGTAATTGGACGAATCAAAATCCTAACCCTTTCGATTAATACAAGCAATGGGATCAAACCAGTAGGACTCCCCGCAGGAACCAAATGACCTGCTCTTTCCTTTCAGGAATACATTCAACCTCTAAACACCAAGCAAAATCAAACCATTATAGCTAACACAAGAGTCAATGATAAATGCCTAGTTGGCCTAAATACATTAGGGGTTATCCCAGAAATATTTACAATAAAAATTAAAATAAACAAAGAAACTTGCCCTAATGCAAAACCCCCAAAAAACTTTCCAGAACAACTCTTTACCAAATCTAATACGACATCAATTAAAACAAAAAATATAACGTTAATACCAGAAACTCCTACCCATACACCTGTTAAAGCAACCAACAAGCCCATAAACCCACTCATTCATACAAAAGCCCTAACCCTAAAGTTAGAATACGTCCCAGCGTCTAAAGAAGAAAAAATATCCATCAACATTTTTGTTAACTCTCCCTACCTAAGAACCCCATCAATAAATACATAAATACAAAAAAATTCATACTACATCAACAAAATGTCAGTATCAAGCAGCAGCCTCAAACCCAAAATGATGGTTAATAGAAAAATGATGTAAATAACATCGTACCGTACACACAATCAAAAAAACCCTTCCGATTAAAACGTGTAGCCCATGAAACCCAGTTATTACAAAAAAAGTAGAACCATAAATGCTATCAGCAACCCTAAAAGAAGCCTCCTGATACTCCCCCCACTGAAGAACAGTAAAATACAAACCCAGAAACACAGTTAATAATAACCCATACAAGGCCTCTTCACGATTACCCGTCATTAACCCATGATGAGCCCAAGTAACCCTAACCCCAGAACCTAGTAACACAGCCGTATTTAACAACGGAACTTTAAAAGGGTTTAATGGCATAATACCAACAGGGGGCCAAACACAACCTAACTCCACAGTGGGGACAAGTCTCCTATGGAAAAACCCTCAAAAAAAAGCAAAAAAGAAACAAACCTCAGAAAAAATAAACAAAATTATCCCCCATCGAAGGTTCATACTAACCCACCTAGTATGATACCCTTGGTAAGTGCCCTCACGAACTACATCCCGTCACCACTGTATCATAGTTAATAAAATTACTAAAAGCCCGATCATTATTAGGGTTATCCCTTTTCCATGAAACCACCTAACCAACCCGACTGTTAAAAACAATGCCCCACTTGCAGCAGTAAAAGGCCACGGACTAAACTCCACTAAATGAAAAGGATTACGCAACATTTAATCTACATGATTACTTTAAGCTATTCTGACAACACAATCTTCACAACCTGCCTATGTGAATGAAATGACGCAGGGAATCTGTTATCTTGCCACTCAAACGACGTCCTTAAAGCTCTTCCCCAAACTACAGAACGCTGAGAAATAAAAGACTCAAACAATATAAATATAAAAAGCAGTACAGAAACAAAAGAAACCAATGAACCTCAAGAAGAAATTACATTTCACTTGGCAAACCTATCAGGATAATCAGAATATCGACGAGGTATACCAGCCAGTCCCAAAAAATGCTGAGGAAAAAATGTTAAATTAACCCCTACAAATATCAAAACAAAATGCACTTTTCTTCATACAACATGGAAAGTCACACCAGAAATCAATGGATACCAATACCTAAAAGCCCTAAATAAAGCAAAAACAGCCCCCATTCTCAAGACATAATGAAAATGTGCAACTACATAATAAGTGTCATGTAGAACAATATCTAAAGAAGAGTTAGATAAAACAATTCCAGTCAAACCACCAACAGTAAACAAAAAAATAAAACCTAAAGCCCATATGATAGGAGGCTCAGTCTTATTTACAAACCCATGAATAGTGGCCAACCACCTAAAAACCTTGATTCCGGTTGGAATAGCAATAATTATAGTAGCAGCGGTAAAATAAGCTCGAGTGTCTACATCTATTCCCACAGTAAACATATGATGAGCCCAAACAATAAAACCTAATACTCCAATAGAAACAATGGCATAAACTATCCCTAAATACCCAAAAACTTGCTTTTTCCCTGCATAGTGCATAACGATATGCGAAATCATACCAAAACCAGGCAAAATCAAAATATATACTTCAGGATGCCCAAAGAATCAAAATAAATGTATATATAAAATAGGATCCCCACCTCCAGTGGGGTCAAAAAACGAAGTATTTAAATTACGATCAGTCAATAATATTGTAATAGCACCAGCTAAAACAGGCAAAGCAGCAACCAATAATACAGCTGTTACCGTAACAGCCCATACAAACAAAGGAATTCGCTCAGCGACTAAGCCTGGAGATCGTATATTTCCAACAGTAGAAATAAAATTAATAGCCCCTAAAATTGATGAAGCACCAGCAAGATGTAAGGAAAAAATGGCCAGATCTACTGAAGCTCCAGAATGAGCAACATTCCCAGACAAAGGAGGGTATACCGTCCACCCAGTACCAACACCACTCTCTACCAATGACGATCTTAATAACAGAAATAAAGCTGGCACCAATAACCAAAACCTCAAATTATTCAACCGAGGAAAAGCCATATCAGGAGCACCAATCATTAAAGGAATAAGCCAATTACCAAACCCCCCAATCATTATTGGCATCACCAAGAAAAAAATTATCATAAATGCATGAGCTGTAACAATTACATTATATAACTGATCATCCCCCAATAACCTCCCCGGCTGACCCAATTCAGCTCGGATTAAAAGTCTCAAAGCCAATCCGATTAAACCCGACCACAAAGCCAATAATAAATATAAAGTACCAATATCCTTATGATTAGTAGAACACAATCACCGCAAATCTCTTTAACAACTTATCTTACTTTAACCCATTAATCAATGATAAAAAACCTCAGGTGAAACCCTCTCAACCCTGATAGGCATAAAAGAATGATTAACACCACAAATCTCTCTACACTGACCAAACATTACACCCGACCTTGTTAAATGAACACCTAATTGGTTAATTCGACCGGGAATAGCATCGGCCTTAACCCCAAGAGAAGGTAAAGCCCAAGCGTGAATTACATCAGCAGACCTCACCAAAATACGCCTATCCACCCCATAAGGCAATACACACCGGTTATCAACCTCTAACAAACGATAGCCCCCATTCCTTACATCAGAGCCTCTTACCATATAAGAATCAAATCTTACAATATCATTGCTATCCCCATATTCATACTCCCAATACCATTGATGCCCAATAACCTTCATTCTAACTATAGGACCTCCCACCTCGTCTAATAAATATAACAACCGAACAGAAGGAATAGCCAAAATTAACAACAACAGCCCAGGAACTATAGTTCAGGCAGCCTCAAGGGCCTGAGCCTCCGTAATAAACCGAGAAGACAACCTTCTCTTTAATAAACACACTATTATATACCCCACAAAAGACGATACTATTACTAAAACAAATATAGCATGATCGTGGAAAAAAATTAACTCAGAACTCAACCCACTATAACTATCTTGAAACCCTAATTGACCCCAAAAGCTCATTCCTTTTATTTCTAATATCCCGCTATATCTCCCATTCCAACGAACCCTCACGCCACTCATGAACTACTCCACCGAACAACAACAATAAAAATACCAATAATGCTAAATAACTTCTAATTCACATTCAAGAACTCCCTACAACCATTACAACAGGAAATAATAATACAATCTCTACATCAAAAACCACAAAAATCACAGCTAATAAAAAAAATCGTAAAGAAAAAGGAACTCGAGAAGACCCCATAGGGTCAAACCCACACTCAAAAGGCCTTGGCTTCTCCCGACCACCATAAAAAGACATTCCAAGAAACAACCCAACAACTAACAGAATCAACCCTAATAACCAAGCCAACAAAACACTTACCATCACTTTTTCCATATTACCTTTTATAGTAATCCAGCATGTATAAACACACCACATTAATGAGAGATTAACTCTATTTGTAGAACCACAACCTATTGTTTTACTTAAACTACTCACTACTCCTATTATAAATATTTTATTTATTTTTTTAAGAAAAAAGAAAAATAAATAAAATATTCTTAATAAAGTTCTATACTTTAAAAAAAAGATTTGATTTGCATTCAACCATTGAAGGCCATTCTAGAACTACCATAAAGGACCTCGGAGAATATTTGCCTTGAAATCAAAAAGAAAGTGTTCGACTCACTTATCCTTTTCTAGAAAGATAGCCGAGCTAATATGTGGCTTCTAACCACATAAAGAGAGGTTTAACTCCTTCCATCTTTCTTACCTAGCTAATTAAGTGTTTTACTGCACATTGATTTTTCACGTCAAAGGAGCACGCAGTGCATTTAGCTCCTACAAACTTTTGGCAAAATAAACCACCTTAAACCATATTAAAAACTCCTCTATCAAACACAACCTCACCGTTATCTTTAATACAAATCACTTAGGCTTTCTCATCGTAATAATTCCGTAAAACTAAATCAACGCTACAACCAATAAACCTAAGAACACACTTCTTCTTCCATAAACCACTTTCACTTACCCCTCTAACCCAAAACTAACCGAATATTCAACCTTAAAAGTTCACGTCTTGGCTCAAACCTACAAAATCATTCTTAAATGAAATCCCCCAACAAACTTTTATTTGTGTTCCTCTTGGTCACAAGCACTTGCCTAGTAGCATCCTCGTCTAACTGATTAACTTCTTGAATAGGCCTGGAAATTAACATACTTGGGTATATTCCGCTTATCTTCATGAAAGAAAATACAAGAGAATCAGAAGCAGCAGTAAAATATTTAATCCCACAATCTTTAGGTTCTACAATTTTTATTTCCTCTGCTATTATCTCAAGATACTTTAATAACCTACAAATTCTTATAATTATTGCTATATGCTTAAAGCTAGGAGCAGCACCCCTCCATCTTTGGTTCCCCCCAGTTATAGCAAGTCTTCAGCTTATACCAGCTTTTGTCCTTCTTACTTGACAAAAAATTGCTCCTATTCTGGTTATTAATTCGTTTAACCCACTTCTCATAAAAATAGCTATACCAATTGCAGTAATTAGTGCTCTATGGGGCGGCATTGGCGGAATTAATCAAACTGACATTCGATCCTTACTTACATACTCTTCCATCGCCCATACAGGATGAATATTAGCAAGCGTCAGTAGAAATTCTTCTATCTTAATTACCTACTTATTTACATACATTCTAATCAACACCTCAATTTACTTTATTTTGTCTAGAGAAGATAAAAAATCTTATAAACAACTTTTTTCTTCTAAAGAACCTGTAAAAGTGTTTATTTTATCAATTACAATCCTTTCCCTCGGTGGACTCCCGCCTCTTGTAGGTTTTGTTATAAAACTCTTAGTGCTTATATTCACAGAGGCAAAAATAATTATTATCCTCGGCCTAATCATCGGAGCACTAATAAGATTATTTTATTATTTATCCTTAACTTTCTCATCATTACTTAGCTTCAGCAAAATATCCTTCACAAAATCCCGAATAGCCCAAAAACAAGTAATAATATTTTTTCTATCCCAAATCCTCCCCCTATCAATAATCCTCTTTTTCTTTTAGCAGGATAAGCTAACTGACAAGCTGTTGGGCTCATAACCCAAAAATAGAACTTTCTTCCTGCTACCTCGCATAAAGATTTAAGTTAAAAAAACTAATAGCCTTCAAAGCTCTAATTGATCAAAATCAATCTTTATGTCTAAGCAAGAAACTTACTGTAATATGGTTTCGGCCCATAACCAGGTGCATCCTTACACCCTTGCTTTATAATATTTCATTGACGTACGTGATTAACTCTACCAATTAAACTACATATGGCAGCTCATGCGTATTGTGTAATGATCTGTTTCTAACTAACTTTTAAAAATTTGGTCTAACATACAGCTCAACAGTACTAACCCCTAGTGCTTGAACCCTCACAACACCAATGTCCTATATTATGCCAGCTAGGAAACTAGGCCATAGAAAATAAGTAAAAGGGGTGGCAAAAGATGGTGCCAGCAGTCGCGGTTATACCAATACCCCAAGCTAATTTCAGCAAATCGGAGTAGCTTTCCAATTAGGCTACAAAATCAACTTTTAGCGTAAAAAACAAACTATAACTAAACCCTTCCCAGCCCTAACTAACCTACTCCAACAAACCATAATCTCAGAACTCGGATTAGATACCCGACTACTGTATGGCTCAACACACAAAAGAATACTACGAGCGAAAGCTTAAACCTCAAACAATGTGGCGGTGCTTTACTCCTCATCAGGGGATCCTGTGGCTTAATTCGATAATCCACGAAAATCTTAGCCATTCTTGTACACAGCTTGTGTATGGCCGTTTATGCTTGCTCATAGAAGAAACAAAAGGAAGCAATAAGGTTAACAACCCAAAAATTCAGGTAACATACAGCCAATGAGTAGCAGACCCATGGGATACAAATAAACACACTATCAAATTTAGAACTTAAAACTTTAATGAAGGAGGACTTGAAAGTAAGGTTTCAACTACACAAAACAAACCTGGACAAGAACTAAAGCGCGCACAAATCGCCCGTCACTCCGACAATAAAGTAGGATAAGTCGTAACATAGTAGGGGTAATGGAAATTGCCCCTATTACAATCCGTGATGGCCGAGGTATAAGGCATCGAGCTTTTAACTCGACTACAGTAATTTACACTTCAGGATGCTTTGAGAAGCTAATAAGCATTGGTCTTGTAAACCAAAGATAAGAAAACCCTCTCCAGAGCTAACAGTAAAGTGGCCGAGATATAGGCAAAAGATTGTAGCTCTTTTTACGGGCCATCCCCTTTACAAGCAAATATTCAAATTTCTATAACAAACCTTAAAGAAAATTCTCACCTTACAAAGTATTTTATGAAAAATCACCTAATTAATCAACCGCAAGGGCTAACACTCAGCTTTTTCAAGAAATGATAATTCCATGTCCCTCTTGCATCATGGAGAAGCAACAAAATCATAGCAACCTACACTCCCGAATGACCATGAGCTACTAACCCTTAAAAATCAGTGTTTCATAATTGATAAAGTAACTTTTAGTAGAAGTAACAAGCCTTTCATATAGTCAAATAGCTGGTTTTTCTTCAAAAGCATCAAAGTGCTAGCTTATAATATAACCCACTTCTTTAGGTTATAAAGCTTAGCCTATTGAGGATAAGCTCAATAGGGTCTCAAAAATTTTTTATTACTCAACCTCGTTAGTAGGCTCAAAAGCAGCCATCTAATAACGTTTTAGTTACTGAAATCACCCATTTAATATTTATACATCCTATTTTAAAATCAAAGAAATTTAACAAAAAATTTTACTGTTACTAAACAGGCATTCTATTAGTATTAACAAAACCTATTACCCAATAATCACTAAAAGAATTTGGACCGAAATATATTTTTATATAAACTATACAAAGCGAACTCGGCAAATCAGTTCCCTGCCTGTTTACCAAAAACATCGTCTTTTGATAATCTCCCATAAAAGATAATGCCTGCCCAGTGAAATTTTAAACGGCCGCGTTAGCGTGAGCGTGCTAAGGTAGCGTAATAATTAGCCTTTTAATTGGAGGCCAGTGAATGGCAAGACTAGGAACACCTTTACTTTGTATACAAAAAAAACTTTTCGTCTAAGCGAAAAGACTTAGATGATAAAGGTAGACGAAAAGACCCCGCGGAACTTTACCTTTTCCTGTACTCCCGTGCATCCACCTAAAAGTACTTGAGGTTTGATTGGGGCAATCTTGGAACCAACAAAGCTTCCAACTTTTTAAAAACCTATATAAAATTTACTAAAGACCAAAAAGAAGTTACCCCGGGGATAACAGCGTAATCCAACTAAAGAGTACATATCGAAAGTTGGGTTTGCGACCTCGATGTTGGCTTAAGGATATCCACATTAGTGCAACCGCTATGACAGGATAGTCTGTTCGACTATTATACCCTTACACGAGCTGAGTTAAGACCGGCGCAAGCTAGGTTGGTTTCTATCTCCTTTACTAAAATTCTTCTTGATTGTACGAAAGGACCCTAAGAGCTGCACCTTTTAAAAGCATTTTTAAATTTAACTTTATTTCACAGAGAGTTAGTATAATAATACCATTGACTTAGAATCAATAAATAAGTAACCCTTACTCTCTACCTTTTATTAGGGAAGAAGCTAGATCATAGCAATTAGTTGTTACCTAATAGAAAGTGAACATTTTCACCTACCCTATAACAGAAAATAGTTTATAAAAATAAAAACTTTGGGAGTTTTAGATTTAGTCACACTAATTTTCTGAATCAAATTTCCTATACGAAAAACTCACCCCCTCATTAAGGTTTTAAACAACTCTTTATACGATCTTCCAGCCCCAGTAAATCTGTCTATCTGGTGAAACTTTGGATCCTTATTAAGTCTGTGCTTAGCCACACAAATTATCACAGGGCTTTTTCTAGCTATACATTATAACTCAAACGTAGACTTAGCCTTTTACTCTGTCTCTCATATTTCACGAGACGTTAATTACGGATGATTAATACGAATCATTCACGCCAATGGCGCTTCCTTTTTCTTCGTGTGTATTTATCTCCATACAGGCCGAGGAATATACTACGGATCTTTCTTAGCTAAAGAAACCTGGAATATTGGCATTATCCTACTCTTTCTTACTATAGCAACAGCTTTCTTGGGTTACGTACTCCCTTGAGGCCAAATATCTTTTTGAGGAGCCACAGTCATTACAAACCTTCTCTCCGCAATCCCCTACATTGGAAAAACCCTAGTCTACTGGCTGTGGGGTGGATTCTCAGTCAGAAACGCAACTCTCAATCGGTTTTTCGTTCTTCATTTTGTCCTTCCATTTGCCATTATAGCCTTTGCTGTAATTCATATCCTGTTTCTTCACGAAACAGGATCAAATAATCCTCTTGGGATCTCATCAAATGTAAACTTAATTCCGTTTCATGTATATTACACAGTAAAAGACGTTGTGGGTTTCATTTTTCTTTTAATATTACTCACTCTTATCTGCCTTTTCTCCCCGAACCTCCTAACAGACCCTGAAAACTATATCCCAGCCAACCCACTAAGAACACCCGTGCATATTCAACCAGAATGATATTTTTTATTTGCCTATGCAATTCTACGGTCCATCCCCAATAAATTAGGGGGAGTTATTGCGCTACTAATGTCAATCCTAATTCTAATCTTCATACCTTTACTTTATTACAATACCATACGTTCTAATATTTTCTACCCTGTAAACCAAATCCTTTTTTGGTTATTCCTAGGAATCTTCTTGGTACTTACTTGAATTGGCAAACAACCGGTAGAAGACCCTTTTATCTGAATCGGCCAAACTTTTTCTGCTTTATACTTCATATATTTTCTAATATCCCCTATTACCTCAAAAATATGGGACTTCCTATTATTTTCCTCAATCAAATAAGACTAAGGATAAATAGTTTAATTTATAAAGAACGTAACACTGAAAATGTTAAAATGACATAGTCTTTTTCCATCATCATGCAAATAATTTATTTTTATAAAATACCTTGTATAGAAGAATATTATACAAAAAAAATCCCTCCAACCAGAATTAATACCAATAAAACCAAGAAAATACGAGTGTGCACCAACAAACTTCCTCTTTGCACATAATAAGATAGCCCAATGCCATCCCCTAAAACTATAAACACACCTTGTCCGCCTAGAACTTCCATTCATCCCAAATCTAAATGCAAATGCATTATTTTCCCTATCTTTAACCCCATCCCAGCTAAAAACCTCCCAGACGTCAAATTTATAAACCACATTCTAGATAAAAACCAACCTAAATTACCTTTAAAAACCTTTTTTTTGAAGGCTTCTAATATGAAATAACTAAACACCCCATAGGACAAACCTACAAACGTTACAACCCTAATAATTCCCTTTCCCAAAACACCTACCAACCTAAACCCATTTACATCAACCCATACTCTTTGAAGTAATCACCCTCCCATAACTGCACCAATTGACAAGATACAAATAGAAGACACCACATAACCCCCTTCAACACCATAACTAACTAATCTGCTGCTGTAATTCTGCCCAAAAACCCCAATCAATATGATTCGTAGCCTATAAACCAAACTTAGCCCAGCTCCCACCAACATAACTAAAATCTCCAACCTTCCCCTAAACCCTCTGAAAGCTCCCTCCAAAATTAAATCCTTGGAATAAAACCCGCTAAGAAAAGGCATTCCGCATAACGCAACACTCCTAAGCACCAAACATCCTCTCCTAAAAGGTAATAAATAATTTAATCTCCCTAAAATTCGACCGTCTTGAGTGTCTATAGTAGAATGAATAATAGAACCAGCACATAAAAATAACAAAGCTTTAAATAAAGCATGAGTCAGCAAATGAAACACAGCAATGAGAGGAAAACCAATCCCGACAGTAAATATTATTAATCCCAACTGACTTAAAGTTGATAGAGCAATAATTTTTTTTAAATCAACCTCAAAACAGGCTCTTAATCCCGCCATTAATAAAGTTAATGCTCCTACTTTCCTTAAAAACCACAAAACTTCCTGTGCCTCAATTAAAGTCCTATAAAATCGAATAACTAAGTAAACACCAGCCGTCACCAGGGTAGACGAATGTACCAAAGCAGAAACAGGCGTAGGAGCAGCTATAGCTGCTGGTAATCACGCAGAAAATGGAATCTGAGCTCTTTTTGTCATCGCCCCAACTACCACTAAAAAACAAATCACTAACCTAAATCTACCTCTCATCCCATAACCAATCCGCCACTCACCCCAATTTACTAAAAAACAAATTCTCAAAATCAACAAAGCATCCCCAATACGATTAGCCAATACAGTTAACATCCCAGCAGCTAAAGACTTCTTATTTTGATAATAAATCACCAGAGCAAAAGATACAATTCCTAATCCATCCCAACCCAACAAAATAGTAATTAATCTAGGAATATAGATCAGTATATTTATAGACCCTACAAAAGCTATAATTAGTATTATGAACCGTCGTATAAATACCTCTTCCTCCATATAAGACACTCTGAATAATGATACAGAACCAGAAATCAAACAAACAAAACAAGAAAAAATAACACTAATGTAATCAATAGTAATAGGAAGACTTCAATCTGTACTACATAACCTAAAAAACTGTCACTCCACTATATAGCTACATCCTACAGAACCAACTATATAAACTCCAAATACTCATAAAAATAGTGAAGTAAAAAAGAGAAAACCAGAACATAATAAAGGGACTCTTACTTTTTTTTTATTTTTCACCTAGTATAGCAAGAAAATCTTACTTGAGAAATTACTACTCAACAAGTACTCTATAATCTACACTTCTAGTATAAAACCTAACTCTTCTTAATCCTTATCTCTAACATCTCTACCATCACTCTCTATTATCATTCATCCCTACCTATTCATCTATAATTATTAAATTCAATAAGGTATAAAAATATTTTTGATAAAACCTAGTCCAATATTTTATAACCCCCCAGCCCACTCTTTTAAAGTTATTTGTTAGTATTTTATTTTTTTTTATACAATT